AATGAAATAAAGCAGCTCGATAAGACCCCATACCTAGAGCTAACATCATATAACCCAATTGAGACATTGTAGAATAAGCTAAGCTTTTCTTAATATCTTTTTGAGCAAGAGCTAAAGTGGCTCCTAAAAATAATGTTATTATACCTATCAAAGCTATTTGATTTAGAATGTAAGGTATAACTATGAAAAGAGGAAGAAGCCGAGCTACAAGAAAAATTCCTGCTGCTACCATAGTAGCGGCATGTATAAGAGCCGAAATGGGGGTAGGCCCTTCCATGGCATCAGGTAACCATACATGAAGGGGAAATTGGGCGGATTTAGCAACAGCGCCGGCAAATAATAGGGAGGCGCATAAAGTAACAAATAAAAAATTAACTTCATTATTATAAACCAAGTTATTGAATATTTCAAACAAATCCCGAAATTCGAAACTACCTGTTATCCAATAAAAACCCAAAATTCCTAATAATAAACCAAAATCCCCGACACGATTAGTTACAAACGCTTTTTGACAAGCATTCGCGGCACTGGGTCGTGTGAACCAAAAACCTATTAATAGATAAGAACACACTCCAACTAATTCCCAAAAAATATAAATTTGTATCAAATTAGAACTAGTAACTAATCCCAACATTGAAGTATTGGAAAAACTCATATAAGCAAAAAATCTCAAATATCCCTGATCATGAGACATATAATTGTCACTATAAATAAGAACCATAATTCCAACAGTAGTGATTAATATCGACATAATAGAAGTAAGTGGATCAACCAAGCAGCCAAATTCTAAAGAAAAATCATTATTGATGGTCCAAGACCATACATATTGATAGACAGAATTTTTATTTATTTGCTGAATAGAAAAAAGGGCTGAAAAAACCATAACTATACTTAATAATAAAACACTAGGAAAAGCCCACATACGGCGAAGATTTTTTGTTGCCGTTGGAAAAAGTAGAAGTCCTGTTCCAATTAAGATAGGAACTGGAAGTGGAATGAAAGGTATAATCCATGAATATTGATATGTATATTCCATAAAAAAATTAAAAAAAAAATTTATCTTAATTAATTGTTTCTGAGTCACCGGTTCTTATTTCTTTTCTTTTGAAAGGGGTCGGTTAATAAAAAAAAATTAAGATATATAAAATAAAACTTAAATAGAATTTTCTAGCCTTAATTATTCTGAATCTTTCCAAACTACTTCAAATATTTAAAATCAAGAGGTTCTAATTGGTCAAATGATATAAATAAGTCACTAGTGAAAAAAAAATCCGTATTTAATTTGATTAATACTGAAATATTCAATTCAAATTTTTAAATAAAATTTTATGAAGATAAAAAATGAAAATTCTAATTTTCATTTTAATTATTACGTATTACAATAATTTTTTTATATCTATAGAACAAGGATAAATAATTATACCAAAAACAGTATTTGATATGAATCATAAAGCCCATAACTAAAACTATTTATTGTAATTCGGTTATTTAGAATCATTAACCAATTTGTTTTGTAACTAATTGTTTGTCTTACATTACAATAAAAGCTATTTGTAGGAAATGCTATGATATCCAACACTTTAATTTTACGGAAAAAAAAAGGGGGGCAAATAAAATGCCTTTAAATTATGTATTTTGTATCCTTTAACAGATTAACTACTAGTCTCATTTGATAATTAAAATTTTGTGGACTCTTTCTTCGAGCTTGAAGAATTAATATTAAATTAATTAATATAATAGAAAAAATTATTAAAGTTTTTTTATTTTTTAATTAAGCGGGAGAAGGGTTGGGTTATTAAACTTTTAGATTTTTTTATTACATGTATAAATGTAACACGACGAAAATAGAAAGAAAACGAAACGGACAATCTTTCTTTTTTTTTTATTATTTTTTTTTTTTTTTATCAACTTCAATCTATTTGGCATAGTGTACCTTATCGTTCTTATTAATATTTTATGTGATTTTTACCCCCCCCCCCCCCTTTTTTTTTGGAGTCTAATTTAGAGAAAAAATAGATAGAGAATAGTAAAGAACAATTGATTTTGAACAATAGATGTCTTTCACATCCAACCGAAAAACCTATTATAACTTTTTAATGGCAGTTCCAAAAAAGCGCACCTCTATTTCAAAAAAGCGTATTCGTAAAAATATTTGGAAAAGGAAGGGATATAGGGCAGCATTGAAAGCTTTTTCGTTAGCGAAATCTCTTTCTACCGGGAGTTCTAAAAGTTTTTTTTGTGTAAGAAATAAATAATCTGAATCGTTCTAATAACTAATAAAGTGATATAATTTTGTTTATAGTTTATTTATAAGATTTATAAGTTATAAAAATGATAAATAATATTTATCAATTATAATAATATTTATCAATTATAATTAATATTTATCAATTATAATTAATATTAACATCATAATAGTATAGTAAAATATAATTAATATTAACATCATAATAGTTTAATATTAACATCATAATAGTATAGTAAAAGAATAAATATTAATATATAAGATAAATTACAATATAAACAATATACATTAAAAATAAAAAAAAATAAAAAAGAATTAGTCTCATAATGTTTTAATTTAAACGAATATAAAATTGAATTTGTTTTACTTTAATTTGAAGCCAAATTTTTCTTTCGTTTCTGATATAGATAAGAATTCTGTTGTCTACTGAATTCTAAAAATGAATGGTACTTTTTTGTTTGAAAAAGGGGTAAACGCAAGCGCAAGGTTTCGCCTTTCATTTTAGTATGTTTTATCATTTTCCGGATGGGGATTATCACTTTCCCCATCGCCCTTACTCAATAATAAAAAGAATTTTTTTTTAGTTATATTTTTGATTTTATATTATAAAGAAGAGGTCGTTGAAACTAATTGATTAAGTTTCAAATGTTTTTTATAATCTTTTAAACCATTATTTTGGGTTTTAGAAATTATTATCACTATATAAATTCCTTAAACCCAATTAAATTAATAAAAGCCCCGTTTACATTTTTAGGTAGTTATATGACGAATGCGCCAATTTTGAGTGATCTATTTTAGATCCTATGTTTCGATTGGAAGATCGATCAAGATATAATATATGTATATTAATTAAAAAATTTAGAAAATATTTTGAAGTACGGTACAATTTCTATACGAAATTTTTTTATATGATTAATACGACCATCCCAAATACCTAACTTAATGGGTTTGCTAAATCTTAACGCAAATTCTCTACACAACAAAAAATCCTAACGCAACCTAACTATGCAAATATTTACATAAATCTTTTGAGTGTATCGCTAAAATTGTGTTATATAAAAATTCGATTTTTTTATTAATCGATAAAATGAATTTTTTATTTTAGATTAATAAAATAAATGATAAAAGAAATTAATCATTAAAAAATGCAAACGAGGCAGAACATTTTTTTTACTTATATCCAGGGATTGAAGTAAAAATTATCTAGTTACAACTGTTACATTTTAGTTTTAGGAGAGCATAAAGTAATAGCCTACGAAAAAATACATTGTTAGTTCAGTTAAATAAAATTGACATCCTAAAATACTAAATAACTAAATAAAAAGATAATAATAAGATAACTAAATAAAAAGATAATAATAAGAAAAATCAATATTATTAACGTTAACGGAAACGTTTTAATCCCTAATTTTTAAACAAGTTTTTATTCATCAATTTGAATGGTTTCCTAAAAAAAAATATTGGATTGAATTAACTCCTTCAAGCTCGACGATTGAATAAAAATAGGTTATTATGATTTCGAATAAGCCGCTATGGTGAAATCGGTAGACACGCTGCTCTTAGGAAGCAGTGCTAGAGCATCTCGGTTCGAGTCCGAGTGGCGGCATGGCATAGAGTAAGTCCTATAATGAATTCAATTCCCGATTTCAATTCCTATAATTGAGGGACGTCTTTATTAATTTAATAATTTTTATGATATTTTCAACTTTAGAGCATATATTAACTCATATATCCTTTTCGATCGTTTCAATTGTAATTACAATTCATTTGATAATTTTATTAGTCGATGAAATCGTAGGACTAGATGATTCGTCAGAAAGGGGGATGATAGCTACTTTTTTCTGCATAACAGGATTATTAGTTACTCGTTGGATGTATTTGAGGCATTTACCATTAAGTGATTTATATGAATCATTTATTTTTCTTTCGTGGAGTTTTTCCTTTATTCATATTATTCCATATTTTAAAAAACATAAAAACCATTTAAGCGCAATAACCGCGCCAAGTGCTATTTTTACTCAAGGTTTTGCTACTTCGGGTCTTTTAACTGAAATGCATCAATCCGCGATATTAGTACCCGCTCTCCAATCCCATTGGTTAATGATGCACGTAAGTATGATGGTATTGAGCTATGCAGCTCTTTTGTGTGGATCATTATTATCACTAGCTCTTCTAGTCATTACATTTCGAAAATTCATAAGGATTTTTAGTAAAAGCAATAATTTAGAAAATGAGTCAGTTTACTTTAGTGAGATTCAATACGTGAACGAAAGAAACAATGTCTTACGAAACACTTCTTTTATTTCGTCTCAAAATTATTACAGGTATCAATTGATTCAACAATTGGATCGTTGGAGTTATCGTATTATTAGTCTAGGGTTTATCCTTTTAACCGTAGGTATTCTTTCGGGAGCAGTATGGGCTAATGAAGCATGGGGATCATATTGGAATTGGGATCCAAAGGAAACTTGGGCATTTATTACTTGGACCATATTCGCTATTTATTTACATATTAGAACAAATAAAAATTTTGAAAGTGTAAATTCTGCAATTGTGGCCTCAATGGGCTTTCTTATAATTTGGATATGCTATTTTGGGGTTAATCTATTAGGAATAGGGTTGCATAGTTATGGTTCATTTACATTAACATCTAATTGAATAAAAGACTTGACGAATATAAACATAGGACGTCATACAGGTATATATACGAAAACTTCATGTAAACAATCAAGAACCATTTGAATCATTTCCATTACTTGATTCAAACGGTTCTCACAAATTCAAAAGATATCTAGTTATAATAGAATTCCAATTTTTTTATTTTACTTAAAAGAATATAAAAGACTCGTTTTTTTATTGTACAATCAACCATTTTTAAAATCATGGGATTTCAGTTTCATTTTTTGGTTTACTCACAAAAACTATCGAAAAAAATAATTGGATAGAATAGCTTCGACCTTGTCAACTGATAATGATAAAACGAAATCGGGATAAACACCAATACCTATTACAGGTAAAAGGATAGAGATCGAAACAAATAATTCTCGCGGTCCAGAATCAAAAAAATAAGAGTTTGGGGCATTAAAAAGCTTGTATCCATAGAACATCTGGCGTAACATAGATAATGAATAAATAGGAGTTAATATCATTCCAATTGCCATTACAAAAGTAATTAATATTTTTGTCATTAAAAGATATTTTTGACTAGTAAGTATTCCAAAAAAAACTAACAATTCGGCAACAAAACCGCTCATGCCCGGTAATGCAAGAGAAGCCATTGATAAGATACTGAAAGTCGTGAATATTTTTGGAATTGCGATAGCCATTCCGCCCATTTCGTCGAGATAAACAAGACGTATTCTATCATAACTCGTTCCGGCCAAGAAAAAAAGCGCAGCGCCAATAAATCCGTGAGAGATTATTTGTAAAATGGCTCCGTTGAGTCCTGTATCGCTTATAGAACCAATTCCTATAATTATGAAACCCATATGAGATACAGAAGAGTAGGCTATTCTTTTTTTTAAATTACGCTGACCGGGAGATGTTGAAGCTGCATAGATTATTTGAATTGTGCCTACTATAATCAACCAGGGAGAGAATATAGAATGGGCGTGGGGTAATAATTCCATATTGATCCGAACCAATCCATACGCTCCCATTTTTAATAAGATTCCGGCTAAAAGCATACAAGTACTGTAATGTGCCTCTCCATGGGTGTCTGGTAACCATGTATGTAAGGGTATGATCGGTGATTTGACAGCAAAAGCAATAAGAAATCCAATATAGAATATTATTTCCAGTGCTACAGGATACGATTGATTAGCTGATGTTTCAAAATTTAATGTTGGTTCATTGGAACCATATAAACCAATACCCAAAACTCCCATTAATAAAAAAACGGAACTTCCTGCAGTGTACAAAATAAATTTTGTAGCTGAATACAAACGTTTCTTTCCCCCCCACATGGATAGAAGTAGATAAACTGGAATTAATTCTAACTCCCACATGATGAAAAAAAGTAAAAGGTCTCGAGAAGAAAATGGTCCTATTTGACCGCTATACATTGCTAACATCAGAAAATGGAATAGTCGGGAATCTCGAGTAATCGGCCGAGCCGCTAAAGTAGCTAAAGTTGTGATAAATCCTGTCAGTAAAATGGGTCCTATAGAAATTCCATCTATTCCCAATCTCCAGTAAAAATCAAAAAAATCGATCCATTTATAATCCTCTGTCAGTTGCATTAATGGATCATCCAATTGGAAACGATAACCGAATGCATAGGTTGTTAGAAGGAGTTCTATTATGCATATACCTATAGTATACCAACGCATTTTCTTATTTCCTCTATGAGGGAGAAAGAAAATTAAGGAACCCGCGAATATTGGCAAAACTACAACTAGCGTTAACCAAGGAAAATTATTCATGGTAAAAACAAGATAAACTTGGACCAGAAAAACCCGTGCTCAAAATAAATAGTTTTTGAGCGCGGGTTTTTGTCGGTAAAGGTAAAAAAATCAAATGTATTCAAGTAGGGTTTTCTGGAACGTATTAATAAGCCAGACCCATACTTCGAGTTGTTTCATGCCATAAATAAACTCGAACACTCAAGAAATCTGTCGGACAGGCGGATTCACATCTCTTACAACCGACACAGTCCTCTGTTCTTGGAGCAGAAGCAATTTGCTTAGCTTTACACCCGTCCCAAGGTATCATTTCTAATACATCCGTTGGGCAGGCGCGCACGCATTGAGTACACCCTATACACGTATCATAAATCTTTACTGAATGTGACATTTGGATCTATAAATTTTTGAATGTCAGAAAGTTTCGATCTAGTAAACTTGTAAATGAATCATATATTTAGACACCAGATGAATCAATAATTTATCATAATTTTTCTAATCAATCTACTTCTGGATTGACTCATGCGATAGAGCCAAGATACTTTAATTTCTTACATTTTTGAAAACATGTATTATTACGTTAATGTATGGTCATGGTAATTCTAATTTATGAATATTAGAATTTATATGATTAATACTACTTATTCAACAAATTCGATTGATTGATACGAGTTGATTTTCTGTTACGATAAATTGATGAAACAATAGCCGGGCCAATAGCTGCTTCAGCGGCTGCAATAGCTATAACAAAAATTGAGAAAATATTTCCTTTTAATTGGCGACTATCAAAAAAATCAGAAAATGTTACGAAATTCATATTAACCGCATTCAGTATAAGTTCAAGACACATAAGGGCTCTAACCATATTCCGGCTCGTGATCAATCCATAGATACCGATAGAAAATAAGTAGGCACTCAAAACAAGTACATGTTCGAGCATCATTGACCAACTCCTTATCAATTTCGATTCATTTCAATATGAACTGAACAACAATTCAACAGATTCAATTGACTAGAATAAAAAAAAGTACGGAACAAAGGCAGATTTTCTATTATTAATAGAATAGATTGAATAATTTCTATTTTAGACATAAACAATCTTTAATTAAAGGGAAATAAATGTAATGTAATAAAACCGAACAGAGGTGCATTGCTAATTCTATAAATTTTTTACTGTCGCGCCACGGCAATTGCACCTATCAAAGCGGCTAAAAGAATTATCGAAACGAATTCAAATGGAAGAAAAAAATCTGTTGATAAATGAATTCCAATTTGTTGACTATTACTTATCAAATCTTGCTCTATAATCTGGTTTGATCTTGTAGTCCAAATAATTCCGTACCATGACGTATCCGTAATAATAATCATGAGTAAAACAAAAATACTTGTACAAACTGGCAAAGTAACCACATCCCCAATGGTCCAAAGATTCAAATCTTTGTAATATTCTGAACCATTCATGAACATCACAGCAAATACGATTAAAACATTTATAGCTCCCACGTAAATAAGGAGTTGTGCAGCAGCTACAAAATAAGAGTTTAATAGAATATAGAATAAGGATATACAAACAAGAACCATTCCCAATGAAAAGGCAGAATAAATGGGGTTGGTAAATAATACCACCCCCATACCTCCTAGTATAAGAACCGATCCCAGAAAGACTAAAAGAAAATCATGTATTGGTCCGGGCAAATCCATTATATGTAAAATAAGAGATAAATAAATAGAAATGTTTTTCATGACCTTATTGAGACCCAACCAGAAATTTTTTTTTTTTTTATGATTTTTGAGCAATTCCTAATTTAATCCTAAGTAAATAAATACTAAGGGATATGAATAAATGTGAGTACTATTATTGGACTAATTTCATTCTTTATCTGAAAGAGTCGTTCTAATTCTAAACGATATATTTTAAAACAATTATGGATATATTAATTAATGGATTTTCAATCCAAATTAAGACGCGTTTCTTACCAACCAATCAATAGTTGGTATTTGTAGTTATTGACCAAACAACACGAAAGAAACCTAAATTCCTTCTATATTAGTTATTAGTAAAGTAATTCTAAATTATTCGTTAATAAGAGATTTACTTATTTATTTGAGGCGAATTCAAAATTGTTCGAATTGTATAATCGTCAATTACTGACATTGGTAAACGACCCAAAGCAATTTGATTATAATTCAATTCGTGACGATCATAAGTAGAAAGTTCATATTCTTCAGTCATTGATAAACAATTCGTTGGACAATACTCAACGCAATTACCACAAAATATACAGACTCCGAAATCAATACTGTAATTAAGCAGCCGTTTCTTGCGAATATCAGTTTCCAATTTCCAATCAACAACGGGTAGATCTATAGGACATACACGAACGCATACTTCACAAGCAATACATTTATCAAATTCAAAATGGATTCGACCGCGGAAACGCTCCGCGGTGATTGATTTTTCATAAGGATATTGAATAGTTACGGGTAAACGATTTGCGTGGGATAAAGTAATCATGAAACTTTGACCAATGTACCTTGCAGCTCGTACTGTTTGTTGACCATAATTCATGAACCCAGTTACCATAGAGAACATATCGTTAATATATATATGAATAGTTTTATCTTTGTTTATTTCTCTTGTTTGAGACACGTTGTGAATATAGAATGTTACTTTACAGTGAAAAGAGTTGGAAAGAAGTTGTTAATAATAGATTACCGAGAGAAATAGGTAAAAGAAATTTCCATCCAAGATTCAATAGTTGGTCCATTCTTAGCCTCGGTAAAGTCCATCTTGTTGTGATAGGAATGAACAAGAACAAATAAGTTTTAGCTAATGTAATAAAGATACCAATTATCGCTCCAAAAACTCCACATGTTTTATTTATTTCAAAAAGCTCAGAAACATATATGTCCGGAATAGATATATTCCAACCTCCCAAGTAAAGAACTGTTACAAATAATGAAGAAACCAATAGGTTTAGATAGGAAGCAACATAAAATAACCCAAATTTTATACCCGAGTATTCGGTTTGATAACCTGCTACTAACTCTTCTTCTGCTTCTGGTAAATCAAAAGGTAATCTCTCACATTCTGCTAGGGAAGAAATAATAAAAATGATAAACCCTATAGGCTGACGCCACAAATTCCATCCCCAAAAACCATATTTTGATTGCGCCTCAACAATATCAATTGTACTTGAACTGTTAGATAATTATAGTCGGTGATACCATCACTGTTACCATCGCTATTACAGAACCGTACATGAGATTTTCACCTCATACGGCTCCTTGAAGGCCAGAAATAAATATAGGGACCGCGTCAGTATTCTTTTTTGAATCTTGATATGTTTGTAGGATGGATAACTATCGGCCGGTCCCAAATTAGACCAATTGAATTCTGTCTGTTATAATTATTTTAATTCAAAATTAAATAAAAAAAGTACTTCTGAATTGATCTCATCCTTTCTTTAATTTAATAATTTCAATTCTTCTTTGTTCAGTAATAACTTAACTGTTCAATAAAATACTTCTTGTAAAAATATCAATAACCCGTTGGTTTCACGTACGAAAAAAAAAATTCTATATTAATTAATGAATTATGACACAAATTATATATCTATTAATATGTATATGGGAAAGAATAAAAGTAACAAAGAATAAAAAAAGTATATCTTTTTTTTTTTTTTTTTCGTTCCTATTCTTCTTTCTATTTCTGAGAAAAAGAGGGCTTTCAAAATAAAGTAAAGGATTATTTCGTTTCGAATAGTTATTTATTAAATCGGTGGATAGGAGTATACTCTGGATTGGAATCGTGTCATGGGGAGTACTGCCTGATCATTTCTACCAACTTAAAGCCCCAATTAGTATTCTTTGTTTGTATATTATGTAAAAATGTCCTTTTGGAGAATTTACATAATCTCCATTACTAATCCTTTACATATGTTCGTGTTTCTAACCATCCACTCGTTTTTGCTCAATCCCCCGTTATGCTAATACATAAAAATTATAGTGAAAACTCAATACGGTTGATCTTTTGAACCCGCTTCAAGTCAGGATGACTAATCAACCAATCTTGGGGGAAACGGTCTCTTCTGTTTATGTTTATTTCCGCTTAACTCTCTAACTCTTATACATAGAAAATGAGAATCAATCTTTTTACTGCGAATTTATATATAAGCTGTTTTCTTTCACTCATATAACTATTTGATTTAGTTCATCAACCCGAATAATGAATAAAAAAAAAATTAAGATATCTACTCAATCCATTCCAACCCTTTCCTTGAAAGGAAGGAATAGAGAAAAGTTTATGTCTATATATCAACGAATCGCACGTAGAGATATTGATAACACACATAAAGTTAATGGTATTTCATAACTAATCGATTGAGCAGCAGCTCGTAGACCGCCTAAAAAGGAATATTTATTATTTGACCCGTATCCCGACATAAGAAGTCCAATCGGAGCAATACTGGAAATGGCAATCCATAAAAAAACACCGATATTGAGATCCGCTAAAACAAGGTGATATCCAAAAGGAACTACTGAATAGCTTACTAAAATTGATATGACTGCTATGGATGGCCCGATACTGAATAAACGAGTATCCCCCCTAGATGGAAAAAGATTTTCTTTGAAAAGTAGTTTTGTCCCATCTGCTAGAGCTTGAAGAACTCCCAAAGGGCCGGCGTATTCAGGTCCAATACGTTGTTGTATCCCTGCCGATATTTCTCTTTCTAACCATACAATTACCAGTACGCCTATTGTGATTCCCACTACAAGAGTCAAAATAGGAACAAGAACCCATAGAATTCCATAAACCTCTTTTAAAAATTCTAATCTAGAAAAAGAATCGATATCTTGTACTTCCGGTGTATCAATTATCATTTCAACGATCAACTTCTCCCATAATGATATCTATACTACCTAGTATCGTCATAATATCAGCCAATTTCATTCTTTTAACTAACCGCGGAAGAATTTGCAAATTGATAAAACCCGGCGGGCGGATTTTCCATCTCCAAGGAAAACCACTCTGATCCCCTATGAGAAAAATTCCCAATTCTCCCTTTGGGGCTTCTACTCTCACATAAAGTTCTTGTTTCGGCAATTCAAATGTAGGAGACGGCTTTTTACTAATAAATCGATATTCAAAATCATTCCATTCCGGATTCCTTTCTCTATCAAAGTATCGTATTTCTAAATTCTCATAGGGTCCCCCTGGAATTCCTTCCAGGGCCTGTTGAATAATTTTTACGGATTCTATCATTTCACCAATTCGGACTAGATAACGAGCCAATGAATCTCCTTCTTTTTGCCACTGTACTTCCCAATCAAATTCGTCGTAACATTCATAATGATCAACTTTACGAAGATCCCATTGTATTCCGGAAGCTCGCAGCATTGGTCCCGATAAACCCCAATTTATTACTTCCTCTCTACCAATAATGCCTACTCCCTCGACTCGTTCTAAAAAAATAGGATTTCGTGTAATAAGTTTTTGATATTCAGCAACTCTTGTTAAAAAATAATCGCAGAAATCCAAACATTTATCTATCCAGCCATGAGGTAGATCGGCCGCTACTCCTCCGATACGAAAATAATTATGCATCATTCTCATACCGGTGGCAGCTTCGAATAGATCATATACTAATTCTCTTTCTCTGAAAATATAGAAAAAGGGAGTTTGTGCACCAATATCCGCCATAAAAGGACCGAGCCATAACAGATGAGAAGCTATACGACTCAACTCCAACATAATTATTCTGATATAGCTGGCTCTTTTAGGTACTTGAATATTTCCCAACTGTTCCGGTCCGTTTACAGTTATTGCTTCTGTGAACATAGTAGCTAAATAATCCCACCGTGTTACATAAGGCAAATATTGTATAATTGTTCGATTTTCCGCAATTTTTTCCATTCCTCGGTGTAAATAACCCAATATTGGTTCACAGTCAATAACATCTTCACCATCTAGAGTAATGATGAGTCGAAGAACACCATGCATTGATGGGTGGTGGGGGCCCATATTGACTATCATGAGGTCTTTTCTTGTAGCCGGTATATTCATAGGTTTTTCCTCGATTCATTCTTTCATGAATTGCTGAAAACGAAAAAAAAGTTCATTAAAATTCAAGATCTAATAAATCAAATAATTCAAAATGCCTTTATAAAAATAAAATTAACGAGTTTTTGACTCCCGAATATCCAACCGATTAATTAATTCTTTATAACATATTCTATTTTTCTTTGACAAATAAGACAGTAATCGTTGGCGTTTTCCCAGAATTTTACGTAAACCTCTCTGAGATAAATAGTCTTTTTTGTGTAATTGTAAATGTGAAGTAAGTCTTCGTATCCTATTGGTGAAACTAACTATTTGAAATTCAACAGATCCTCTGTTTTCGTCTTTTTCTTCTTGTGAAATAACTGAGATGAATGAATTTTTTACCATAAACTGAAATTTTCTCTCCCCCCCTCTTTTTATTTTAAGATATTTTTTATTGATAGATATCTTTATTGATCAGTAATAATAATGCCCCTAATTTTTATTTGGTATATACAAAAATTTGTATTTCGTTATTAATTTCTAATTTTTTTAATTTAATAAAACTTACTCAATCCTATTTTCATTTTAAAATTGGATTTGAAAGGGGATACAAAAGTATGGTTGGTTTCTTCACTCACAAAAGATAAAAGTTTAGACCTAAAATAAGAAAATTTTGTTCATTCTAGATCTAATTGATATGTCATTGAATTAGTATCATGTATCAGAATGGAATGTAAGACAATGTATGCGTGCATCTCTTTGTCGTCATAGACCAGATATGGTATGGGAAATATAGGAAAAATGTACTATTAATGAATTTTCAATCGGGGATACATATGTATCCTTACCATACTGAAACAACTGCCATTATTGGTATTAAACCAATAACGATTCATACAAGCTAAATCTTCTAATCGATAATTGGGCCAAAGAAATAGCTTTAATTTTATAAGTTTTTTTTTATATTTTTTGCTTTTATCCACAACTTGACTGTTTACCTCATTCCCATTACAAAAAGATGCCTTTCTATGTCTATTCTTAGAATTTAAACAAATTAGAATTCGCAATTCTCTACGACATCTAGGCGATAAAATATTTTCAGGAACAAACAAATCATAATTTTTTTTATATCTATTTCCAGTCATCTTTTGATGTTTTGTAATGACTTCATCAGAATTCTTATCAACATGTTTTTTTTCTCGGTATCTTTGATTTATTTGATGTTTACTTTTATGAACTAATGAAATACCGAGGGTTTGATACATAATAAATTTTCCATCATTTTTTATAGCTAGACGAATTGGTTCAATAATCAAAAATCCCCTTTTAATAAATTCTGTAAGAGTTACATCTTTCTGAATCGTCAAAATATCCAGACTCATTTCGCCCCTTTGAATAGAGGATATAGTAATTTCTCTTGGATTTATCAGTCTAAGCAGGAGGCAATATACGTTGATGTTATTGATTATTTTTTTATTTAAAGAATCATCCCATCTCAATTGAAAATACAAATACCTTTTTAGGAAGAAATCAAACTCCGCTTTTGTATTGATCTTGTATTGCTTTTTATTTCTATGTTTTTTCATGTCCGATCCCGTATAATCTTCTTCAACATCTTTTTCTTGGTTTGAAAGAGCTGATTTAAGATCTGCTTGGCCCGTGGATTCTTTTTCTCCTTGATTTCGGTTTTCTAATTCAAGAGATTTTTTTTCATTCGACGATATTGATATAAAAGGATCTCTTTTTTTATTTCCAGTGATGCTTTTGTTTTCACTAGCATTTTTTTTTATATTAGAATTAAAAAGTAGTAATTTAATTGGTATAACCCACGGTTTCATTTTATACGTATTATAAAGTCTCACAAATTCTGGCAAGAACCAAAGTTCCAGATTTGATATGGGACGACTTAGTATTTCTTCATTCATTCCCATCCAATCCAAAAGGGGTTTTTGATTGGATAGGTTGATTTTTTGATCTTGCTGAAGTGTGAGATAAAAAAGACCCTTATTATTGATTTTATCAATTATTTGATACTTATTAACCCTAGTCTTAGTATATTTATTACTGTTAGTGTCAGTATCAATATTGATCCAGGCCTCAATATCGACCTTCGTTTTAAGACAAAAATCGAGAATTCTCCAATCAAAAAATTTTCTATCCGTATTTTTATCCATATCTCGAATATCATCTTCTACCATATTAAATGATTTTTGTTTATGCGTGTTGTAATTATAAAAAATATCTTGGTTAGTTTTTACTTGTAATGGTGATCCATAAATTGAAGAGTACTTCTTAGTTTCAGAATTTATAGATTTATATGCTAAAAGATCATATCTATATTGTTTTTTAAAATTATCCTTTTGATTCAATAATAAATCTGTTTCAATTTTTGTTTTTTTTTCGTAGTGAATTAATTCATCTTTTTCATATAAATCACACAAATCTTTATATAAATCTTTATTTTGAGCTATACAGTTCAATATATTTCGCCATTTTTGTGGTACTACTCTAGACCATTTAATTTGAGATACATCACATTGATATTGATAATGACTCCTTAACCAATTTGTCCATTGATTCATTCCAGAATTGCGAAGATTCTTAGGTCTTAATTCGGAATGAAATAGTTCTTGTCTTATAACAAAAAAATCCTTTATTTCATTCTTAAGAAAAAGGGGGGTTCCATTATATTGAAATACGGATTTCAATTTCTCTAACTTAATAAGTTGGGTTTGTGATAATTTGTAAAATACATATGCTTGTGAAAAGTAAGATAAGTCAAAAAAAGTCTTTGAATTTTTTTGACTAAGACTAATATTAGTATTAGAAAGTGACTCTTTTATAATCGAAATAAATTTAATTAAACTTTGATTTGTTTTATTAATTCTTTCTTGATTTGCTTCATTACTGTTAATGTTTTTATTAATAATTTTTTTTGTTGATTCAAGAAAAAGTTGTGTATTGATACTAGGAATATTAATCATAGATAGAAAGATATCTATGTATATCTTTTCAATGAAAAATATTATAAAATAATGGGATTTACGGATTAATCGAGCAGTTCCTCTTTTTAATATCTGCCAAATATTTTTTTGTGATTCCAATCTTTTATCATCATAACTTATTTTGTTAGAACTCAAATTTCTATCTGAAGTTATAAATCCCTTTTTCTTGTCTTTTCTAAATCCCTTTTTCTTGTCTTTTCTAAATCCCTTTTTCTTGTCTTTTGTAATTTTTTCTATTTGATTTATGATTGTGTTTATTCTATCAGTCAGATCTTGCATTTTTTTTTCTGTTAATGAATAATTTGTCCAATCCTGAGATCTAATTTGAATGGACGATTCCTGAATCATCCGATTACTGATTATTGAATCTTTTTTAATTTCACTCAATTCATATACTTCTATTTCTCTTAATCCAAATAATACAATTGGGTTTATTTTTGAGAGTTCTTTTATTATTTCTTTTATAAACAGAATGTTTTTAATGATCCATTTTTTTGGTTTTTTTGAGACATTTAGAAACAATTTTGTTTGTTCTTTAAAAATTCCTAGAATTATAAAACATTTCTTTTGCAATTTTTTAATTTTTTTTTTGAGTTCTTTTAAAATCGGTTCAAAAAATGAAAGTTTTTTTCTGGGAGAACCAAAAGGTAGTTCAGCTTCCATTCCAAAAATTGTTAAAAAACAAAAATCATTTTTTTGACCTTGCTTTTTCATTGGATCATTATAAGGGGCTCGTAACTTAGATCTGTGCCAAGGTTTAAGACGAAAAGGAAATAGGATCTTGATCTGAATGCCGTCTGTTAACCAGTTTTTTGGAAATTCTTTTTCTGATAATTGAACGCCGTTATAGGTACATTTAACATGCATTTCTCTATTCCAATCCTTTAAGTCCTCATACCATTCCGGAAATTGAAATAATAGTATACGGACGATATTTTTAGCTATTATCAATGAAGGTAATATAATATATTTTCTAAGAATTGATTGGGTTACTAATAAAAAACCTCTCATTACTTGAGCAAGTAAAATACTATCCCAGGCTTCCGCTATTTGTATACGCACTTTCTCCTTTCTTTTGTCTTCTTCTTTTTTGTCCTCCTCTTTTTTTTTCGCGCTTTCTTTTGTCTTTTTCTCTGTATAATTCGAAATTGTGAATTCTGTGTTTTTCCACATCCAATTTTTAAAAATTTTTTTCATCCGTTCAGAAATATCAAAAAAAAAAAAAAAAGATTTGTCTATTCGGTCCAAAAAAAGAGGGGAATGCGCATTTGCTTCAAAGAGTTTCCAAGTAACTGTTTTACGTCTTTGAGCGCGCATGGAGCCTTTGATTATGTCTCGACGAAAATCCGATTGTTGGGAATAACGTATCAAAGCAACTTCGCCTGTTTGATCAGTATTATTAGTTTCTTTGGTATTAGTATAAGCATCAGTATTTTGTTGGTTATCAGTAAAAATCACTACACGTTTGGATTTTCTTGAACGAATCTGATGATCCTCTACCACAGTTTCTTCGGTTTCCCCCTCCTGTTGTTCAAAATCGTTGATTAATTTGTATGACCATCGAGGAACTTTTTTATTAATTTCTTTTATTCCAATAGATTTTTTTTTAATCATTTTATCGTTGGGAACAGTTCTAATTGCATCAAATAATAATTTTAAAATTTGGATTCGATCCTCTGAATCAATTCTTACTTGTTCGTGTTCTGTAACTAAAAAAAGTCTTTTAAAATTTAAATTTGATGTGTATTTTACAACCAATTCATTGATTAAATTTAATAAATAAAAAATTTCTGTTGTTAAT